AGTGGAACTGCTTGACGTTGCATATTAGAACTCATTAAAGCTCGATTTGCATCGTTGTGCTCGATAAAAGGAATGAGGGAAGCTCCAACAGAAAAATATTGGAAGGGAAAAATACTTCGAAGATGAACCTGCTCCCACGCAATGGTCAGGAATTCTTGACGGTATCGAGCCGGAACAACTTGTTCTTCCGGAATACCTTGATTCAAGGCCAAGGAATTTCCTGTAGATACCATAAAGTATTCATCCCTACTTGGTGATAAAAAAAGCATCTGTACCCCTGTTGATCTCTCAGAAATTTTATAAAAAGGACTTTCTAGAGACCCCAAAAGACCGATTCTTGCATGAATTGCTAAGGATCCAATAAGTCCAACATTAATTCCTTCAGACGTGTCAATTGGGCAAATCCGGCCGTAGTGACTAGGGTGGATATCTCGTATCCGAAAACTAGCCGTTCGTCCCGTCAATCCTCCAGGGCCCAAATAACTCAATTTTCGTCCATGAACTATTTGTGTCAATGGATTAGTTCGATCCAAAACTTGAGATAATGGGTGTAATCCAAAAAACGAGTCATAAGTCGTTGTTAATGAAGTTGAAGTGACCAAATTTTGAGGGGTCGGTATTAATTTATGCCGAATTGCGCCACATATAGTTCCTCGAACCACATTTTCTAAACGAGCCAGAGCCACTCCAAATTGATCTTGTAAGAGATCTGCTACAGAGCGAATACGTTTATTTTTCAAATGATTCATATCATCAAGTGTGCCCACTCCAAATTTCATTCCAATCAAATGATCCGTAGCTACCAATATATCGCGCGGTAACAAAAACGTATTTTTTGGGGGTATATCAAGATTCAGTCGACGGTTCATATTTCGTCGACCAATCCTTCCTAATTCGCATTTTTGTTGAAAGAATTTTTTTTGTAATTCTTTATATAAAGATTCCGAAAATACCGAGTCCCCCCCTACACAAGCAAATTGTTGATAAAACGCCAAAATGGCATTTTCCTTTGACCCCAAAAATTTTTTATCTTTATCATTCAAGAAAGATAATAAAATTTCCGGGTAGCAAACATTATCCAGAATTTCTTTTAGATTCGAACCCATAGCTGATGATAAAACTAGAATAGATATTTTCTGTTTCCGACTCACACGAGCCCATATCCTTGCTTTTCTATCAATCTCTAATTCTGATCTTCCTCCCCAATCTGATATTATGGTGCCGGTATAGACCGAAATTCCGGTATGGTCCAATTCTGACCGGTAATAAATACCGGGGCTTTGCAATATTTGATTGATAACAATTCTGTATATTCCATTTACTATAAAAGTGCCCAGGGAGTTCATTAGAGGAATATTTCCAATCAAAATTTTTTGTTCTTGCATTTCCCTGCCGGCTTTCATAATTAATCCTGCAGATACGTATAATTCAGAAGAATATGTAAGTGATTTATACACAGCATCCTTTTCTTTTATCACGGGTTCTACCAATTGATATGTTTCTACAAATAATTGAAATTCAATTTCTTGATCTGGATCTTCAATTTTTGGAAACTTATAAAGCTCTTCCGGTAAGCCTTGATCAATGAACCTACAAAATCCTTCAAATTGTATCTGATTAAACCCGGGTATTGTAGACATCAGCTCATTTCCTTCTCGTAACATTTAAACCCAATTCCTCATTTGTTTAAAAAAACCAGTCTTGGATCATTATTTATTGAAAAATAGCGATCAACCTAGCTTGGATGGAATTTATTACTAAATTTATATTTACTAAATAACATAAAATTTTACACATACATTCGATATATATGGAATATAGGAAATACATATGAACGAAGGCAGAAATAAAATTTGCACCATATACAAGAAGTGGATAAAACAGTCTTTTTAAAAGAATTAATGCTATTTAATTAGATTTCTTTAATTCTCTACCATTATTATGATATTACTCCGATTTTTTTGGATACTAAATAAAACACAGGATTTGATCCCTTTACCGAGATCAGAATAATCAGCAACAATATATAATTTTAGTACTATTTCGTAGAATTCATAATATACGCTTTATAGCTTAGTAAATTAAATACGTGTCCTAATTTTTGTTATGGTTCCTGGGTTTACATATATGCACAATTGTTGTTATAATTGAAATTGAGAAAATGAAAATAGAAAAAATATTTTAGTGAAAATACACACTAATAATTATTAGTTACCATTTGACATTTTCTTATGTCATTAGGAAAACATGATTTGAAGTCAGAATGTAAGACTCGTTCATGAATTCTAAAATAGTTAATGGTTCCAATTTCTTATAACTTTTGTAACCGAGAGATTTGGTATGGATAAAAAAAATCTTTTTTTTAGGAATTTGATTCAAAACACAAATAAATAAAATAAAAAAAGGCCATTAATCCACCCCCCAAAGGTAATTTATCTATATAGAAGTTTGGCGGCATGGCCGAGTGGTAAGGCGGAGGACTGCAAATCCTTTATTCCCCAGTTCAAATCCGGGTGTCGCCTGATCAAAAAAATGCAACTAGAACTATCCTAATCTCTTAGGATCTTTTGTTTGATACGTACTTGATTCTAACTATCTAGTGGGCTGTCAATCTTTGTATCTAGAAAATAGTAAGTAGTGGTGTAAAAAAGTCTCGATTCCTTTACACCCCTATTGGAGGCAATTTGGTCCGAGGTAATATCTTAACTAATTATTATTGTTGATTAAGAAATAGTCCGAAATTTTTTTTGACTCTGTACCATCGATTTCACTATTATTAGTAAACAATAATCGAATAATTCGTTCGTATTTAAAGAAATAGGGGACAAAATTCACATGGATATTCTAAGTCTCGCTTGGGCTGCTTTAATGGTAGTCTTTACGTTTTCTCTTTCACTTGTAGTATGGGGAAGAAGTGGACTCTAGAAATACTACTTAACTTAGCTAATGCTAATTGAGTTTTTAGTCGCAGAATCAACCCTTCTAAATTAAAAATAAATTATTTTTTAGATCATTTCGTAAAGTTTTTTTTAAGATTAAGATACTAATATTTATTTTTAAAAATGTTCATGTTATGCTTATTTTTTGAAAAAAATACGAAAAATCTAATACTAATAATAATAAATAGTATGGTAGAAAGAAATCTTTCTTTCTACCATAGTGCTATTATATTAAATAGAATAAACGACTTATAATTATAGCCTTTTTTTTTCAGTTAAGAAACGAAATTGGAATACCTTTTTTCCATCTTTCAATCATTGCTAAAGAATGAAGAAGTCAAGTTTCAATCAAACTAATTTTTTTGGCTGACCGTTTTTACATAAATGATAAGTAGAAAAGCAGTCGGAACTAGAATGAAGAGCGCAGTAGCAATAAATGCAAGAATATTTACTTCCATAATTTCATTGTTTTTTTATTTTAGTTAGCAATAATTCGGGATTTAATCCCATAGAGATGATAAAACTGTCACCTGTAAATTCATAAATTCAATGGAATTTCTTCTATTTTGATGATATTGATTAATATCATTAATAACAATATATGAACTATCATATCACTTCGTCGTCGCAAATTGGAAGAGTATAACATAGGAGAATCTTTTATCCATACTTAATAACAAAAATGATCTAATCAAGATATCATTCTTTTTTACCATATTTACCATAAACTCCAGTTTTCCTTGTTTGTCCAATAAATTATCTAACTAAGTCTCATCTCCCCGCTTTTCTCTTTATTTTACACTTCCCCCCAAAAAAAAAACCAAAAATAGATAAAAAACGGACATTATTATTATTTTTTTTATTTTCAATATGTGCTCTTTTGTTGATAGAACTTAAAGTCTAGCCTAAAAAAAGAATTACATTACTACGGGGTATCCTTGTTTTATCTTTTATTGGATCCGTCGGGACTGACGGGGCTCGAACCCGCAGCTTCCGCCTTGACAGGGCGGTGCTCTAACCAATTGAACTACAATCCCAAGCAACTAAGGTATATTGATTTTGACTTCGAGTTGTTGTAACAAAGAAGGGAGTTATAAGTGCTATAACAAAAGAACAAGGGGTTTTATTTTTTTATTAAAATTATCCTATAGTATGAATATAGAGCAAACAAATGAAAAACAGAAAGATTGACTTTTTTATTACGCGTATCGAGAGGATAAATTAAATAGTTTCCTCTCATAGTACGTTAGATATTTTTTGGGCCGAGCTGGATTTGAACCAGCGTAGACATATTGCCAACGAATTTACAGTCCGTCCCCATTAACCGCTCGGGCATCGACCCAGGAAGAATCTTAGATTTATTGATTAGGCATCCATGATCAACTTCCTTTTTTAGTACCCTACCCCCAGGGGAAATCGAATCCCCGCTGCCTCCTTGAAAGAGAGATGTCCTGAACCGCTAGACGATGGGGGCATACGTACCCAACTGCTATCATACTATATTCATAGTATGAACAGTTTTTGAAATTGTCAATAGAATTGAATATATTTTATTCTTAGATTTTAGATTCAAGGGGTCTTTCCGTCTTATATGATTACATCCCATTTTTTGACTTCATTCAAATCATTCCATATTCAAAGAATCCATTCGAATTTTATTTTTTATTTATAAGATTTTATTTATAAGATAAGATAAAATTAACTTAGAATTAACTTAGAATAGGAAATCAAAAGAATAGGTAATTCAAAGGATCCGTTCAAGACGTGCTTTAGCTACAAAAAATTTAAGTTAAACAATCGCACTTAGAAATGAGCCCCTAGCTGCTATAAGTCGACTTAGACTTATCTAAATATACATATTAATAATAAATAATGGCCCCTTTAACTCAGTGGTAGAGTAACGCCATGGTAAGGCGTAAGTCATCGGTTCAAATCCGATAAGGGGCTTTTTATTTTGAGTTTGTTCATAAGAAAAAATCCAGCAGATTTGAACGGGAAATAGAGTGTTTGTTGATATATATTATCAATTATATATCATTTTATAATATAATTATAATAATA